AAACTGACAAATTTTGAAAATTTCAAAAAATTTTATTTTATTTTTTCCTAACAAATTTTCAATTTTAGGGGCCTAAACTAGAAAAAATTTTTTAAAACCCATTAAATTAAATATCTAAACCAATTCATTAAACAAAAAAAAAAAATTGGATAGGTTATTCAAACCTTTGAGTTGTGGTCTCAATAATACATTTATGTTCTAATTCATGAAGATAAAATATATTAGAAAATATAGCCCAAATTTACTACTTATGGGTTCCGGAGTAATATTTTTTATTGCTATTTGATTATTATACGAGAATAAAGTTTTTGTTCTAGAATGAGAATTAATTTCTATATTTTTAACTCCTTTAAATATTACATTAATTTTTGATATGGATGGAGTTTTGTTTTCTACTGCTGTATTATTTATTTCAGGTAATGTATTGAGATTTTCAACCCTATATATAATAGATGATAAATTTATTGATCGATTTACTATTTTAGTATTACTTTTTGTTTTATCTATAAACTTATTAATCTATATCCCAAATTTAATTATTTTATTATTAGGTTGAGATGGTCTAGGTATTGTATCTTTTATTTTAGTGATTTATTATCAAAATGCTAAATCATTAGCTGCTGGAATAATTACTATTATAACAAACCGAGTAGGCGATGTAATAATTTTATTATCTATTGCGTTAACTATTAATCAAGGTCATTGAAATATTTTAGATATATGACTTAATTGAGATATTATTAATATACAAGTTGGTATAATTATACTTGCTGCTATAACTAAAAGAGCTCAAATACCATTTAGCAGTTGACTTCCTGCAGCTATAGCTGCACCAACTCCTGTATCAGCTTTGGTTCATTCTTCTACCTTAGTTACTGCTGGGGTTTTCTTATTAATTCGCTTTTATCCTTTTTTAAGTTCTTTGGAATGATTTAATACTACTTTATTATATATTGCCATAATAACTATAACTATGGCCGGTTTATCAGCGGCAGTAGAATCAGATATAAAAAAAATTATTGCTTTATCCACCTTAAGTCAATTAGGTTTAATAATATCTGCACTAGGCTTAAACTTATTATTATTAGCTTATTTTCATATAGTTGTACATGCTATATTTAAAGCATTACTCTTTATTTGTGCTGGTACATTAATTCATAGTCATATACATAGTCAAGACTTACGATGAATAGGAAATTTGATTTCTCAAATACCAGTAACTACATCATGTGTTATAATTGCAAATTTAGCAATATGTGGTTTTCCTTTTCTTGCTGCATTTTATACAAAAGACTTTATTATTGAGTTATCTATATTTAATCTTAATGGCACAATAACTATAATTTTATTATATATATCATTAGGTATTACAGCATTTTATAGAATACGATTTAATATATTTGTATTATGAGCCCCATTAAATAGCACCCCTTATTACTTACTATCTGAACCAGAATCTGTTAATAAACCTATAATATATTTAAGTTTACCATCTATTATATCAGGCCTATTTTTATGATGATATTACCCATTTATTGAGTCTTATATAAATATTAACCCAGAAACTTTAAAATTACCTTTAATTATTATTATTTCCGGTTTTATTCTAGCATGGTCTTGAAGCTATTGAAATAAAAAATTATTATATATTCTACAATTTTTCTTAGCTTTAATATGATATTTAACTCCTTTAACTACTCAAGGTTTTATAAAATATTATATAACTTTATCTAAATATTATTTGGAATTAGTTGATCAAGCTTGATTAGAATTTGAAGGTGGTTTAGGAATTAACAATATTATTATGTATAGTTCTAACATAATAATTAAAATTAATAATGCTAACCCATTAAATTATTTAATATTATCTCTTATCACATTAATTTTATTAATTTTCTTTATATTTTATTCGGATAGATTAAGATAAATCATATCATTGAAGCTGATATAATAGGGAAACCTTCTGAATATTATATGTAGTGTAATTAACACATTAACTTTTCATGTTAAAAATATATTAAATATCATATCAGATAATAATTTAAATTAAAATATTGACTTTGGGTGTCAAAAATCATTATTATGTTATCTGAGAATTAGAAGCTTATACAGCATTGGTCTTGTAAATCAAAGATAGGATATATTCCCTAGTTCTATGACTTATCAAATAAGAATTATATCATTATTGCCTATTATCGCACTTATTAATCTAATATTACATAAAAAACACTTTCTTCATATTTTATTATGTTTAGAGGTAATAACACTAAGTATATTATTATTTTTATCTATAAAATTTCTATTAATAAACATGTCTATCCCTTTATGCAGAGTAGTAATTCTAACTTTAGGTGCATGTGAAGCTAGATTGGGTCTTACCTTACTAGTATTGATAGTACGATCATTTGGAAATGATAACCTAAATAATATTTCAACTAATAAATGCTAATAATTACTTTACCATTAATTTTAATACTACTTATATATAAAAAAATTAATATATGATCTAATTTTATTTTTAATTTAATAGTACTTTGTATTATTTTATTAAGATATTTCCCATATAATTCTATATATATAATTTCTAAATGAAGAATACTAGATAAACTTTCCATCCCATTAATTATTTTAACTTTATGAATTACAAGAATAATAATCTTGGCTAGTTATAAAATTAAATGAATAAAAAATAATAATAATTTATTTATTATATATGTTTTAAGATTAAATATTATTTTATATATATGTTTTATATCTTCTAATATTATTTTATTTTATATTTGATTTGAAGCCTCATTAATTCCTACAGCATTATTAATTATAAAATGAGGCTATCAACCTGAGCGTTTACAAGCTAGATTATATTTAATTATTTATACTGTTTTAGCTTCTCTTCCTATATTAGTTTGCCTATTAACTATTATATATTATTCAAATAATGTAAATTTTTCGATATCTAATCAATTTATTTATCCATTTATTAATAAATATATATGATTAATTTGTATTTTAGGTTTTTTAGTGAAATTACCTATATATATAACTCATTTATGATTACCTAAAGCTCATGTAGAAGCACCTGTAGCAGGATCTATAATTCTTGCTGCTGTTCTATTAAAATTAGGTGGATATGGATTATTCCGTATAACTTATATATTTCCATGAATAAATAAATCAATCTCTTCTATTATTATTAGAATTTCTTTAGTAGGGGGAGTAATTACCAGAATTATTTGTATACGACAAGCTGATTTAAAATCTTTAATTGCTTATTCTTCTATTAGACATATAGGATTATTAATCGCTGGTACAATAACTGCTACTAAATGAGGAATAATAGGATCTTTAGCTATAATAATTGCTCATGGATTTAGTTCTTCTGCATTATTTATCTTAGCTAATATAAACTATGACTTTATTAATAGACGAAGAATTTATTTATCTAAAGGAACTATTATTTTTGCCCCAATCATAAGTTTATGATGATTTTTATTTGCAATTACAAATATAGCGGCCCCTCCATCAATTAATTTAATAAGAGAAATTATATTAATTACCTCTATTTCATCTATTTCATATACTGCTATAATATTATTAGGTTTAATTAGATTTTTTACTGCTGGTTATTCTATATATATATATACATCAATCAATCATGCTAATTCAAATAACTATATAATTGTATACCCTATACCTACATTGAAAGACTATAATTTATTATTATTTCATATACTTCCAATTGTATTAATTATTATAAAACCAGAGTTAATTATTTAATAAAGGTATAGTTGAAAAACAACATTAAATTGCAGATTTAAAAGTATACTTATATATTACCTTTTAGTAAGATAAGCTAAATAAAGCTAGTGGGTTCATACCCCAAATATGAAGAAATTCTCTTACTAATAGTTTGATTCTAACTAAATTATTAAAAATTATTTTATGCCTCATGTATAGAATATCTTAAAGTATAAAATTTAATATAACATTTATGATTAATTTAAATTTACAGTGGATAAAACTAATCAATATATGAAAATATGAATTGGTAAATATAATATATGTCGGCAAAATTCGTGCCAGCAGCCGCGGTTAGACGATAGACTTATAATAAAAAAAATTCTATAAGATATTATAAATGTACTAATAGGTTTAATTTCAACTTATAAAAAGAACCAAAAATATCATTATTAAATTATTAATTAAAACAAGGATTAGATACCCTTTTATTAATAACCTATAAAAAGAATTGGAAAATACGAACCACAGTTTAAACACCAAAGAATTTGGCGGTGTCTTATTTTATTAGGGGAACCTGTCCCATAAACGATAATCCACGAAAATCTTACCTAATTTTGAAACTCAGTTAGTGTACTGCCGTCTAAAGTATACCTTTATGAGTGTATACTAAAAATTATAAATAAATATTACGTCAGGTCAAGGTGCAGCTTATAATTAGGTGGCGATGGGTTACAATCTTAATATAGATACGGAAAAATATAATAATTATATTTTAAAGGTGGACTTAATAGTAATTAAAATAATATTTTAATGAATTTAATACTAAGACATGCACATATCGCCCGTCACTCCTTCACTGGATAAGTCGTAACATAGTAGATGTAACGGAAGTTGCATCTGTCAAACTATAGCATATATTAATGCCTCTTATTTACACTAAGAAGAAAATTATAATTTAGTTTGATAATAAAACTATATCTTATTAATAAAAAAAAATAAATTAAAGAAAATATATAATAAAATTAATTACTGTAAAGGAAATTTATAATTTTAGTAGTAGTATTTTACGTACCTTGTGCATAATGGATTTACAAGATATATTATAAAATAATAACCCGAATTCTTAGTGAGCTGAATACATAATTGTTAAGAACCCATAGTTAAATGTTGCAATATTTTCTAAAGATTATTATTCAGTGGCTACATACCTAACGCACAAGAATATAGCTGGTTTCTACTTAATACTATATATTAGAACATCTAAAATAGAATGTAAAATAATAAAAGATAAGTTTTATTATATAATCTATAAATTAACGAAAATTAATAAGTAGTAGGCCTAATAACAGCCACCTTATAATACTTTATCGTATAATAAAATTTATATATAAATAATATTAAATGAAAAATATAAGTAGATATTAAAATAAATTAAATTTTTAATTATTTATGTAAATATAAGTATTTAATAAAATATATTAAAGGAACTCGGCAAATATTATTTCGACTGTTTAACAAAAACATTTCTTTTAGCAAATATTAAAAGTATGCCCTGCCCGATGAAAACTTCAATGGCCGCGGTATCCTAACCGTGCAAAGGTAGCATAATAATTTGTCTATTAATTGTAGAATGGAATGAAGGGGTAAACGAAATAAATACTGTCTCTAATATATAAATAAAAATTATCCTTTAGGTGAAGAGACCTAAATAAAATTAAAAGACAAGAAGACCCTATTGAGCTTTACCTTAAATATAAATAAATTATATTATGGTTTGGTTGGGGCGACCTAGGAATATTTAACATCCTAAATAATTTAAGATATATAAATCTAATATAGATCCATTATATGATCAATAAATTAAGTTACCATAGGGATAACAGGCTAATATTTTTTTAGAGTTCTTATCAACAAAAATGTTTGGCACCTCGATGTTGGCTTAGGGATACATTATGATGCAGAAGTCATAAATGAAGGTTTGTTCAACCTATAAAACCCTACATGAGCTGAGTTCAGACCGGCGTAAGCCAGGTTAGATTCTATCTTTAATTAAATAAAATTATCTTCAGTACGAAAGGACCTAGATAATACTATAATAGTTATAATAATAAAATATTTATAATTTATAATAGGTTGGCAGATAAATGCAAATAATTTAGGATTATTATATGAATATTTTTCACCTATTATGCAACTTAGTTTAAATAGAACAATTAATTTGCATTTAATAAGTGAATTCAATTCAGTAGCAGTTATTCGTTTAGGAAACAAAGGATTTTGAAAGTCCTTAATAAATGTTCAATTCATTTAATAACTTAATATGATGGCAGATTAGTGCATTAGGTTTAAACCCTAAATATGAATAAAATCTCATATTAATGAACATTTCTTCAATTATATCTGTAATTGTTAGTATATTAATAGCTTTAATAGCTATAGCCTTTTATACTTTATTAGAACGTAAGTTGTTAGGTTATTTTCAATTACGTAAAGGGCCAAATAAAGTTATTTTTATAGGCTTACCACAACCATTTGCAGATGCAATTAAATTATTCTTAAAAGAACAAATAATTCCAATCAATGCTAATAAGTCACCCTTTATTATTGCACCTATTATAAGTTTATTTCTATCATTGATATTATGGTCAATTTATCCTTATCAAAATCCTGCATTCTGACTACAATTTGGAATTTTATATTTTTTATGTGTTTCAGCAATAAATGTTTATACTACTTTTATTGCAGGCTGAAGATCAAATTCTAAATATGCTTTATTAGGTGCATTACGAGGTGTAGCCCAAACAATTTCTTATGAAATTAGAATATCATTAATTCTATTATCAGCCTTAATTATTACCCTATCTATAGATATTACAATAATTTCAAATTATTTCTATTCTAATCTTGTAATAATATTAATTCCGATTAGAATTTTATGATTTATTACCAATTTGGCTGAAACAAATCGTAGACCTTTTGATTTTGCTGAAGGAGAATCAGAATTAGTATCTGGATTTAATATTGAATATGGCTCAAGTATATTTGCATTAATTTTTATAGCTGAATATACAAACATTTTATTTATAAGTATCCTTACTGCTGCTATTTTTATTACAAGAATTTTTAAATTTATTTCTATTTATCATATTCTTATAAGAATTTTGGTATCTATTTTATTTATTTGAGTACGTGCATCTTTCCCACGAATACGATACGATTCATTAATAATATTAACTTGAAAATCCTTCTTACCTTTTTCAATTAGAGCTTTATTGTTACTATTACCATTATCATTATTAATAGACACCTATATTTAGTACTAAGCCGGATTAACGGATAACATTGATGTCGTTAAATATGAATAATTTCTAGTACTTAATTAGAGAGCTTGTATAAGCATTCGACTTTTAATTGAAAGAAAGCAATTTGCTTCTAATTAATGAGAATAATAACATTTTGCTTTATTTTATCCTTTACTATTCCTATATTAGTTTATACTTTATCTATTTTATTATATATACGTACTAATATAGACCGTCATAAAAGATCACCATTTGAATGCGGATTTGACCCTAATAACCAAGCACGAATTCCTTTTTCTACTCGATTTTTTCTATTAGCAATTATTTTTATTGTATTTGATATTGAAATTGTCCTATTAATACCAATACCTATTATTATATATTCCATATCATCTTTAACTTACATTTTAATTTTTTGTTTATTTATACTAATTTTATTATTAGGGTTAATTCATGAATGAAATGAAGGATCTATTAATTGACTATCATAGAAATTTGCGGCAATAAAAAAGCTTCTAACTTTATTTAGGGTGGTTCAACTCCATCAATTTCTTGTGATTTCCTTTTTTAAAAAATCTGTGAGACCGGCTATATGGTTAGCACTATTAGTTATAATTACTGGTACCTTTTTAGCAATATCTGCACCTAATTGATTTACTATTTGAGTTGGATTAGAAGTAAATATATTTAGATTTATTCCTTTTATAAGAAAAGCTAGTTTTTCGAAAAATTGTGAAGCAGCTACTAAATATTTATTAATTCAAGTTGTAGCATCTATAATTATATTATATAGTGGTTACTTTGTAGTTTTTATACAATCAACTAATAAAATCTGCTATTTAATATTAATTTTTGCATTTATAATAAAATTAGGAACCTTTCCAGCACATTATTGATTTCCTTCCATTATACAATCTTGTGATTGATTTGGTAGACTTCTATTAGCCACTTGACAAAAAATTGCACCAGCTATAGTATTAATTTACAATGTATTTCCTAATAAAGAAATATTAACTATTGTAGTAATTATTAATGTAATTTTAGGGAGCACTTTAGGGTCAAACCAAACAGATATTAAAACAATTATAGCATACTCATCTGTAGTTCATATAGGATGATTTTTAATTCCATATATATATTCAATAAATTATCAATCAATATATTATTTAACTATATATATTTTCATATCTGCCCCTATTTTTATTATAATATATATATACTCATACAATAATCCTTATTATACCAGAAATATTATATCATTAAATACTAATATAAAATTTAGACTTATATTAATAATTTTATCATTAGCGGGTCTTCCCCCACTATCAGGTTTTATACCAAAAATTATAATTTTATATTATTTATCTTTAAACTCACCTATATTAGCAATTATTTTAGTGGTATCTACATGTATTTCGTTATATTTCTACTTAACTTTAAGATTTAACATTTTTTTTACTAATAAAAAAAATTTATATAATTTAAAATTAGATAAATACATTATTATATCTACTATCATTAGTATTATATTTACTCCCTTAATCTTATTATATTAATATATGCGTTGATTTTATTCTACAAATCATAAAGACATTGGAATACTATACTTTATACTAGGTGCATGAGCTGCTATAGTAGGAACAGCTATAAGTATTATTATTCGTATTGAATTAGCTCAACCAGGCTCTTTTCTAGCTAATGATCAATTATATAATTGTATTATTACAGCCCATGGCCTAATTATAATTTTCTTTATAGTTATACCAATCTTAATTGGTGGATTCGGTAATTGACTAATTCCTCTAATAATTGGAGCTCCAGATATAGCATTTCCTCGACTAAATAATTTAAGATTTTGGTTATTACCACCATCTATAATTTTATTAGTTACATCTGCACTAGTAGAAAAAGGAGTAGGTACAGGATGAACTGTTTATCCACCACTAGCAGCTAATCTAGCTCATTCTGGTCCTTCCGTAGATCTGGCTATTTTTTCATTACATTTAGCTGGTGCATCTTCAATTTTAGGTTCATTAAATTTTATTACTACTGTAATTAATATACGTTGAAAAGGTATAACATTAGAACGGCTTCCTTTATTTGTTTGAGCAGTATTTATCACTGTAATTTTACTATTATTATCTCTACCAGTATTAGCTGCGGCTATTACTATATTATTAACTGATCGAAATTTAAATACCTCTTTTTTTGATCCTGTTGGAGGAGGGGATCCAGTTTTATATCAACATTTATTTTGATTTTTTGGCCATCCTGAAGTATATATTTTAATTTTACCTGCATTTGGTGCAATTTCTCACATTGTAGCACATAATTCAAGTAAATTAGAGCCATTTGGTTCATTAGGTATAGTATATGCTATAATCGGAATTGCAATCTTAGGGTTTATTGTATGAGCTCATCATATATTTACTGTTGGTATAGATGTAGATACCCGAGCTTATTTTACTGCTGCTACAATAGTAATTGCAATCCCAACAGGAATTAAAGTTTTTAGGTGATTAGCTACTATTTATGGATCAAAAGTTAAATATGCCCCATCTATAATATGATCATTAGGATTTATTTTTTTATTTACTATAGGAGGATTAACAGGTATTGTATTATCAAATTCTTCTTTAGATGTTATATTACATGATACTTATTATGTAGTTGCTCATTTTCACTATGTACTAAGAATAGGAGCTGTATTTGCAATTTTTGCTGCCTTTAATCACTGATTCCCCCTATTTACAGGTCTTTGCTTAAATCCAAAAATTTCTAGGGCTCAATTCTTTCTAATATTTATTGGAGTAAATTTAACATTTTTTCCTCAACATTTTCTTGGTTTAAGAGGTATACCTCGACGATATTCAGATTATCCTGATGCATTTATAATTTGAAATGTAATTTCATCTATTGGTTCAACAATATCTATAGTATCATTAATTTTATTTATTTATTTATTATGAGAAGCTTTCTCTGCCCAACGTATATTAATTTCATCCTCTCATATACCATCTTCTATAGAATGATCAGAATCTACACTACCATTACCATTTCATAATCCAAATGAAACAGGAATAGTAACTACACCTTTAAGTGAAAGCAAATAAATTGCGCCTATCTGTTAATTAGGAGTAAGTTTCAATAACTCACTTATATGCCTTATTGAGGTCAATTATTATTACAAGATCCCGCTTCTCCTATTATAGTACAGTTAATTCAATTCCATGATCATGTTTTAATTATTCTATCATTAGTAGTAACTATTATTGCCTATAGAATATTAACTCTAATTACCAATAAATATACAAATCGATACATTTATGAAGCCCAAGAGATCGAAACTGTATGAACTATCATCCCAGCTATTATTTTAGTATTTTTAGCTTTACCTTCTATTCGTTTACTTTATATTATAGACGAATCATTTAACCCATATCTTACTATTAAATCTATTGGACATCAATGATATTGATCATATGAATATAGAGATTTTGCCAATTTAGAATTTGATTCTTATATAACACCCACAGATCAACTAAATTTAGGAGATTACCGTTTATTAGAAGTAGATAACCGATTAGTAGTACCAACTAATTTAAATGTACGATTAATACTTACGGCTGCTGATGTTATTCATTCATGAGCTGTTCCTGCATTAGGGGTCAAAATGGATGCCATCCCAGGACGTTTAAATCAAACAACATTTACAATCCTTCTACCAGGTGTATATTATGGTCAATGCTCTGAAATCTGCGGTGTAAATCATAGATTTATACCTATTGCAGTAGAAGCTATTAAAATTAATGACTTTATTAAATGATTAAAACCTTAAGAGACTTTAGTTAAGTACAATAACCGTAGACTGTCAGCCTACAATCACATCCTTGTAAGTCTTAATGCCACATTTATCTCCTATATCTTGAATCTATTTTTTATTAATAATATGATTATGTATATTATTAACTATTACAAATATATGATGATTTTTATTAAAACCATCAACTTCATTTATTGACAACATACTTAATATAAAAAAATCTAATTTATGAAAATGATAACAAGATGGTTGAAATTTAAACGATAAACTGTAAATTTATTTATGAGGTTTACCCTCTCTTGTATGATATTAGTATAAAAAGTACATTTACCTTCCAAGTAAAAAGTTTAAATTAAATATCATATTGATTCGACAACCATTTCATTTAGTAGAACCAAGACCTTGACCATTTATATCTGCTGTAGGTGCCCTATTATTAACAGTAGGCTTTACCAGATGATTTCATAATAAAGGTAACATTTGCTTATACTTAGGAATTATATTAATTATTTTAACAATATTTATATGATGACGAGACATTACACGAGAAGCAACTATAACAGGAAATCACACATCTTATGTAGTTAAAGGATTACGACTAGGTATATTATTATTTATTACATCAGAAGTATGCTTCTTTTTTGGATTTTTCTGAAGATTCTTCCACAGAAGATTAGTACCAACTAATGAATTAGGGTGTGTTTGACCTCCAGTTGGTATTACCCCTCTAAATACTTTTGGGGTTCCATTAATAAATACTATTATTTTACTCTCATCTGGTATTACTGTAACATGAGCTCACCATAGAATAATAGAAGGTAATCGAAAAGAAACAATACAATCATTATTATTTACTGTAACATTGGGATTATATTTCACATTTCTACAAATAGGGGAATATTCCTCTGCTACATTCACTATTGCTGACAGAATTTATGGTACTACCTTTTTTGTTACAACAGGGTTTCATGGCGCCCATGTTATCATTGGATCTATTTTCCTATTAGTATGTTTAATTCGTACATTTAAAAATCAATTTTCCAGAACTCACCATTTTGGGTTTGAAGCTGCAGCTTGATATTGGCATTTTGTAGATGTAGTATGAATTTGTCTATATATTTGTATATATTGATGAGGTTCTTTATTTTTTAGTGTACGGTACACATAAACCTTTGAAGTTTAAATAATAAGTTCAATTCTTATATTAATAAATGTCTCTTTTTATAATAAATATTTTAATATCAATATTTTTAACAATAATAACATTAAAAACTCCCGCTATAATAGTATTTAATATTCTAATAATAGCCCTAGTAACCGCATGAATTTATGCATTTACAATAAGATCTTGATACTCTTTTCTAATTTATCTAATTTATATTGGGGGTATATTAATTATATTTGCCTACTTTGTAGCTTTATCTCCTAATCAACATCTTAAAATTAAATTATATTCTACTACATTTATTTTAACCTTCTTTATATTAATAATTCCCTCTGTAGTAATTAAAAATATATTTATTATTCATGATATGTATGCATTTTATACAGATGATCTATACTTAGATTATAATATTCCTATATTATTTTTTATAATTCTATTATTATTATTTATAATATTAGTAATTGTAAAAATAATTAATATATCTAAAGGACCTTTACGACCTTTTTCATATGTTTAAACCTTATCGAACTACACACCCATTAATTAAAGTAATAAACAATGCTTTAATTGATTTACCTGCACCAAATAATATTTCTATCTGATGAAATTATGGTTCCTTATTAGGATTAGCTTTAACAGTACAAACAATTACGGGAATCTTTCTCTCTATACACTATGTACCTAATATTGATATAGCATTTTCATCTGTTATACACATTTCACGAGACGTTGAATATGGTTGATTAATTCGTTATCTTCACGCTAATGGAGGATCAATATTTTTCTTATTTCTATATCTACATATCGGTCGAGGAATTTACTACTCTTCATTTATTATAATAGAAACCTGAAATATCGGAATTACTTTATATATTTTAACAATAGCAACAGCATTTATAGGTTATGTTCTACCATGAGGACAAATAAGTTTTTGGGGAGCAACAGTAATTACTAACCTATTATCTACAATTCCCTATATAGGAAAAATACTAGTAGAGTGAATTTGAGGTGGATTTGCAGTTGATAATGCAACACTAAATCGATTTTTTTCTTTTCATTTTTTATTACCTTTTACAATAATTGCTATAGTAGTTTTACATTTATTATTTCTTCATCAAACAGGATCTAATAATCCTTTAGGTATTAATAGAGATTCAGACCGAATTCCATTTCATCCTTATTATTCTATTAAAGACTGTTTAGGATTTGCTGTTGCTATTACTTGTTTACTATTATTAGTTTTATTTAACCCCAACTTATTTAGGGATCCAGAAAACTTCTTAAAAGCCAGTTCTTCAGTTACACCTTTACATATTAAACCAGAATGATATTTTTTATGAATTTATGCTATTCTACGATCTGTTCCAAATAAACTAGGGGGGGTAATTGCAGCATTTTCAGGGATCTTAATCATATATCTAATACCTTTAACTATTACAATAAATAAATGTTCAATAAATTTTTACCCTATTAATAAAGTAATTTTTTGACTATTTATTTCTTCCTTTATTGTATTAACATGAATTGGAGGACGACCAGTAGAAGAACCATTTATTTTTATTGGCCAAATCGCTACTATTATATATTTCTCTTTCTTTATTATCAATCCTATTACATTTTGATTAACTGACCGTTATTTCAAACTTTTATTTAATTAAGATTTTAAGTTATATAAACTAAAAACCTTCAAAGTTTTAAAAGGACTTAATTCCAAATCTTGAATGCTAATAGATATTTTTTCAGCCTTTGATAGATATGAATTCAATTCATTTTCATTTATTAAAAATACCTTTCTTCTAATATCAATAATTTATTTATTTCTCATATTATTAACATCTATATGAGTATCTAATAATCGATTAAATGCCTTATTATCTAACCCTATTAAATTAATATACGATCAACTTATACGAACTAAAAGTATAGGAATTAAAGGATACTCAATTATTGTATCATCATTATTTATTTTATTTATTTTTATTAATTTAATAGGTATAATTCCTTATTCATTTAGTATTTCAACCCACTTAATTTTTACTTTATCATTAGGTTTCCCACTATGATTAACTATTATTTCATCTAGTCTAACAAATAATAAAAAAGAATTTATTGCAAGATTATTACCAAATGGTGCACCAGACTGACTTAATCCATTCCTTGTATTAATCGAAACAATTAGTATTATAGTACGACCACTAACCCTATCCTTTCGTCTTGCTGCAAACATAAGAGCTGGACATATTGTACTAGGTCTTTTAGGTATATATATATCTGCAGCAATTAATACATCAACTATAAGATCTATTTTATTATTAATGTTATCTACAGGATATATCTTATTTGAATTTGCAATTTGCTTAATTCAAGCATATATCTTCTGTTTATTATTATCTCTATATACAGACGACCATACTTCAACCCATTAAACAATAGCAAAAATTGCATTTCGATTTCGGCTCGAAAAGAGGTACACTCCAAAACCATTGTTTATTAAAATAAATAATATAAATAATTTAAAAAAATAAATAAATAAAAATATATATATATATACTTTTTTTTTTTTTTTATAAAGAAAGAAAAAAAAATATATACATATATATATATGTATATATATATATATATATATATATATATATAGTAAGAAAAAAATATGTAAATATTCATATTAGCCAATTTAACACATCTTTGAAGTCAAAATGGCGTTTAAACGGTGTTTAAACGACATTTGTTCTTAGGGTTTTCGGCTAAAACACCCCTTTTTTTAACGAGAAAACATAAATTTGATGATTTTTTGTGATTTTTCCGTTTTTTTGAGCTAAAAAACCCTAATAAAAAATCGATTTTTTTCCTGTCGGAAAAATCGACAAATTTTGAAAATTTCAAAAAATTTTGTTCTATTTTTTCTAATAAATTTTCGATTTTTTTAGGGTCCTAGATTTGGAAATTTTTTCGGAAACCCATTAAATTGTGGCCGAAAAAAAAGTACTATGTAATTTCATAATACCTCAATTTCCACATTTTACATTTTAAAATTAAATAATTACACCTAAAATTAATAGCTAAATATGTACATATTCTAATAAATCCATATTAAAGGATTATAATTAGTATCAATTCGGCTAAAATGATGTTCAAAAAAATGTTTAAACTACATTCATTCTTAAGGTTTTCGGTTAAAACACCACTTTTTTTAACAAAACATAAATTTAATAATTTTTGTAGTTTTTTCATTTTTTGAGCTAAAATCCTAATAAAAATCGATTTTTTCTATTGAAAAA